CAAAGAAGAGCCGCATAACTCAATATCATCATACTTACGTGCATTATTAACCACTCCGATTGTAGAGCGGGTACTAATATTGTGGGTTTATGTATTTCAGTTAAAAGACCCGAAGTAGCAAAGCCTTGGGTAAAAATAGTACTTGAGGCAGTTATTGTGGTTAAATAATTTTTTCTTATTTTTAAATAAGGGACTATATGAATAAGGGAGAAACTCCATGAAAGAAAGATTAATGATTCATATAAATCACTTAGTGGGAAATGGCCCGAATAAATCCAACGAGTGATTAATAATCCTGTTAGACATAAAAAAGTAGCTATCATCCCCTTTTCTGACGAATCATATGGGTTTATTATTTCATTGCCCAATAAGGTTATCAAATGAATTGTAATTACAATTGAAACAATCGAAAAGGAAATATGAGTTAATATATGCTCTAAAGTTGAAAATATCATAAAAATGAAAAAAAGGGAGGGAATCCCCTAAATTAATTAAGAAATATAAATTGGTAATTTAATTTATTTTTATTATAGGATCTATTGGATCTATTTTTTTATTATATTATAGAATCTATTGGATCTCTTTTATAAGATGGCATGCCGCCACTCGGACTCGAACCGAGATGCTCTAGCACTGCTTCCTAAGAGCAGCGTGTCTACCGATTTCACCATAGCGGCTTGCTCGAACTCATAATAGCCTATTTATATTCAATCGTCGAGATTGAACAAGTCAATTCAATCAAATAAGTTTTTTTAGCAAAGATTAAAATTGATAAAAAAAATGGGTTCAAAAGTAAATTTCAAGGTTCATTAGTTTCTTAGGGTGTCCGGTTTATTTATCTTAGGGCTTTGACGTAGTTTATCCTAGTCTAAAATCCAACTTTTGCAACTAGAGAATTCTCTCCATAGAATAAAAAAAATGTTTTCATATCGATACTTAATTATTTCTCGTTTATCTGATTTCATAAATTTGAAACAAAAAATAAATTTTCTCAATGAATCCAAAATAGCCATATTTTGGATTACTCCAAATTGACACCTTATTTGTACATAATATCTCAACAATTAAGTTCTTTTATTGAGTGGGCTGAAAATTGGAGATATATAGGAAATCCATATAGTAATTCCAATAAATTAAGAAGTCAGAAAGTTATCAAAAAGAAAAATTTTTTAACATGGAATCAATTAGTTTCAACAATTCATTAATTTTAACGAAAAATATTATATCTGCCCTTCTCGAGAAAGATAAAAATTTTTCATTATTGTAAAGGTCGATGGGGAAAATAAGACTCCCCACCACCACAATGTGAGTGAAAATATACGAAAAATAAATAAAAAATCTTGTATTTTTTTCTTTATTCGTTTTTTTAGAATTGAGAAAACAGAAGAATTATTCTTTTAGACATCTTAGAAGATTAAGATTGAAACCTGGTCTATTTCATATTGATTAGAATAGGGACTACCAATTGTGAATTTTATATTAACAAATTACTGAGCCAATTTTTCAAGTAAAATCCATTCCGATTATTCCAATATTTTAGGACTTATTTGTTTGTCGTACAAAAAAACTTTTTGAATTCCCGGTAGAAAGAGATTTCCCTAATGACAAAGCTTTTAACGCCGCCCAATATCCTTTCCTTTTCCAAATATTTTTACGAATACGCTTTTTTGATATAGAAGTACGTTTTTTTGGAACTGCCATTTAAAAATGAAGAAGTTACTCATTGTTATAGTTGGATGTGAAAGACATCTATTGTTCAAAACGAATTATTATTTCTTATTCATTATCTATTTTTTCTCTAAATAATATTCTCTTCATAAAAAATAAATATAGATATGTGAAAGATCTCTGAAAATTGTATCAAAAATTACTCGAAATAAGAAAATTTTGATTCCAGACAATACAATATTCGTAAAACCAAAAATCTTTGGATTGGAACTCTTAGTTCTCGTTCTTTATCTCTCAAATTTCTATCTTTAGAATCCGCTATGTTATATAAATAAAACTTAATAAAATAAATAAATAAAGAACCTAAATGACCTTGATTTTCATCATTCTATACTTTATTTACATGTAATAAAATATCTCAAAGGATTGTAAACTTTTGCCTAATAAAAAACTTGAGTCTTTTTTTAGTCAAACTCGAGGAAAGAATACACCTAAATTCAATTGTGAAATTCGAATGAGACTATTAATAAATCTGTTAAAGGATACGTGGTTTGATAAAAAAATATCTCAGTCATTTTTTATCATTTCCCAATAAAATAAAAAATCTCATTTTAGATCTATAATATTCTAACGTTTACTAATAAATCGTTTTGATTGAAATGGAAAACAATCAATCCCATAATGAATTAGTTAATGAGTTGAAATAAACAAACTAAAATGAAGAGTTATTATTTCATTAGATCGATGACCTTAGTTAATCCTATAATTCATATTAGCATCAAGTACCCTTTTTTGCGTAATTTTTTATCCTTGCTCTATGAATATAAATTAT